TGTCATTGGCCCTTTCGATCCAATCAAGTAGAAAGCCCCAAGGGGACCATATTCTAGGAGCCCAAACTATGAACTCGGTTAACAACTTCTTCGGGTTGAATTTTACCCCCCCAGGAAGGGAGATTATCTGCGGTGCGTCGAGAACTATCTGATCAAGTATAGAACCAAATCCACGGTGCATCCTAGCTGAGGGATTCTTTGGTTGGGGCCGAAGAGGCAATGTCACTCGATCCTTATCAAACTGACTGCAATCTTTTTCTGGCCGCGAGATTCCCGCTAGAACGCTTTCTATTTCTAATAGGCCATGAACTAGATCAGAATTATTCTCAACGAGTCTACCAGAAGCGATCCTAGTGTTTTCAGCTCCGGGTCGAGACCTAAGATCTTGAGCGACCAATCCGGCAGAACAAGTCAAAAGATAAAGAAGTATCGTTAATCTCTTCATGCTCATTCCAAGTTGGCAGTACCATCTGTACACATAAGAATCCCCTTCGGTACCTAATTTCTTAAACATATAGATAGATATAGGATCTGTGGGGCAATTTCTTAGAAGTAAATTGTGTGTTACAGCCCGTCCTATCTGATAGAAAAGCATGGGAGAATTCACCGGTCTTACATGGGCTCGCAAATCCCAAGTTTGTCTATGAAGAGCAGATCTAATTGTATTATCGTCTATAATGGATTTCCCCTGTAAAAGACTAATCGATAGGGCCTGATTGGTAAGTGCTACAACGTCTCGTGCAGTGGAACCCATGGTTATGGACTCCAATCTATTCGTATGGAAGGTTTTTTTTTTCAAGCGAAATCCCCTAGTATATGAAAGAGTTAAAAAGAGCTTTCGTTGTTGTGAAATAAGAGGCCTTCGTACCTTAATGCACGTATTTAATCTCTTCATAGTTATTAGAGAGGGATCCATTTTTTGGGGAAGATGGGTCGAAGCAATAACAAGACTATTTCTAGTGGAAGAGTTTTCAGAATCCCAGGAGAGAAGGTGCACTAATAGACCGAGGTAGAAGAAAGTCGAATTCAACTCCACCTCATGAATGTTTGGAATCCATATTATACAAGGAGACATTGCTTTTACTAATTCGAATTGAAGGCAGAGATAAAGTGCGGATACGCGCCATATCGTATCCATGTCCTTAGTTTTATACTGCATAGTTAGCAGAAACAGCTCAAAATCAAAGTAGGGCTCGGCACCCTCATTAATATCATTATGAATATAGTCAAGAGCATGAATATCTTTACGAACAATCTCAATATCGTTACGACTCTCAAAATCCAGATCCCTCTCATCATCACTGTCATCATCCTTCTCATTCCCATCCTCATCAACAAAATCATCATCGAAACGAAAAATTGTATTCCGGAACTTGTGCGGCAATATCGTAATGAAAGGAAGATAGGAGTTTTTCGCTAGGTAGTTGACCAAATAGGATCGTCCAAGTCCTATAGAACCTATCACTAAAATACCCCTAGAGGGGGATAAGTTTACGCGGAGCGAAAAGGGTTTTCGATGAGATGGGACAGGAAAAGGATCAGCCCCAGACGAGGTTTTTGCATAAGTGATTGCCTGAGAATGAGCAAGGAATATCCGTTTTTCTGCTAAACAGGATGTATTGAACTCATAATTTAGTAGATCCTTTTTATGAATGTCAACTATGTTTCGTAAGTAAAATTCGCCCGGTTGTTCAATCATTTGATCATCATATTCATTCTTTGATAAATGATCACTATGAGTCATCAGACTCCATAAAATTTTATCAATCCTTCTTTCTGTCCTTACGTTGGAGAACTGCATCAAGACTTCTCTTTCTTCATTCTCAACAAAATCACTGGTTGCGGCCCAGTAGTCTATTTTATCATCAATCCAAGGCCCCTTCGCCTTTAGCAATGAATAGATCTCTTTACTTGTATGCCTTAGATATCTCGTATTTATCCAAAAAGCGATTTCATCGATGGCGATACTTAAGAGATTGATGATCTCGCTGAGATTGATATTAAAAATTTTCTTCTTCTTAACGCGTATTCCATAAACATTAAAAAATAACATGTTTGACAGAGCACCTAGAAATAAATTAGTTAACTTTAACGAGAAAGAAGTCGATTGAGATGGATGATAGTGATCCAGAAGTTTTTCCACCTCAATCTCAATCGTAGATGATTCCATGATCAAAGATTTGACCTTTTCGAAGTCATTAAAGGCACTGCAAACAGTGAAAAGACCTGAACAAACGACATATCCAGCAACAAGAAGAAGGAAACGGATTGAAGCGTGGAACGCCCAATAATTTGTCGAGCTCAGATGTATCGACATCACTGGTGACTCATTCTTTCGATGAATCATGTCTTGGAACAGAAGAAGATTATGGAAATACTTCCTCGGAATCTTACTTATCCCATTCAATTTCGTCTTCCATTGTAGAAGATACAATTGAATCTTAAGAATTCGCAATTTTTGACTGTTCCTTAGTCTCTGCAAAATTAGTCTCTGCAATAG